AGTAAAGTGCCTGAAAAAGGATTATCTTGATAGGGTAAATCATGTAAGTATAAGCCTTACCTTTACTACTCCTCCTTACACCCAATGGAATCACACCATTCCCTCAAAGATCAAAACTTCGCGTGCCCTTTACACCAGAGCGTATATTTAGTTTATATCTTATCAAAAAGATAAGCTAAGTAAGCTCATGGGCTCATACCCCATTCATGAGGGTCAACTCCCTCTCTTTTTAATTTCTCTATCTTCATCTCAGATCTTATTTTTTTCCACCTTACTTTTAGGTACTACACTTTCAATTTCTTCCACCTCTTGGTTCGGAGCATGAATTGGATTAGAGCTCAACTTATTATCATTTATTCCTATTATTTCTTCAAAAAACAACCAATATTCATCAGAAGCTGCCTTAAAATACTTTTTAATTCAAGCACTTGGTTCTTCAATTATTATTATATCCGCCTCATTAATATTAATCAAAACAAGCTCAGCCAACATCTTATTGTGTATCGCACTTCTATTAAAAGCAGGTGCCGCCCCCTTTCATTTCTGATTCCCAAGAGTTATAGAGGGACTTCAATGGCCTCAGGCAATTATTTTAATAACGATTCAAAAAATTGCCCCGCTATCCCTTTTATCTTACATAGATATTACCTTTACTTACCACATTATATTAAGAGCTATTATTCTATCCGCTCTAATTGGGGCTGTAGGTGGGATTAACCAAACATTACTACGAAAAATTATAGCCTACTCCTCAATTAACCACATGGCATGAATACTCACTGCCATAGCAGTAAGTGAAACCAGATGATTTCTGTATTTTTTATTTTACTGCTTAGTAGCATCTTCAGTTGCTCTCCTATTTAACTCCCAAGAAGCTTTTCATATCTCTCACCTGTTTAACCACACCAACACCTCCCCAGAAACTAAGCTTCTAACCTTCATAGCTCTCCTGTCACTAGGAGGACTTCCCCCATTTACTGGTTTTATCCCCAAATGATTTATTATCCAAGAAATAGTATCAACTAACTTGTTTTTTATTCTAACTATTCTTCTTATATCAGCTCTTTTAACCCTTTTTTACTATCTACGAATTTCAATTACAGCACTTATAGTATCTGCACCTAAAGTAAAATGATCCCTTAAAAGAACATCACCACTCTTAGTTCCTTCATTATTCCTGTTCATAAACTTCCTAGGTCTCTTAACCCCAAGATTATTTGTTATAATCATATAAAGGCTTTAAGTTATTTAAACTTGTAGCCTTCAAAGCTACCCAAAGGAGTAAAACCCTCCTAAGCCTTACAATTTCAAGCTCTGGCGTCTTAACGCATCTTCAGAATTGCAGTCTGACGTCTTATATTCCACTACAAAGCCATGATAAAAGGATTTAACTCCGTGTATAGATTTACAGTCTATCGCCTATAACCTCAGCCATATTATCACGCAACGATGATTATTTTCTACTAACCATAAAGACATTGGAACCCTATATTTTATTTTCGGGGCTTGAGCCGGAATAGTTGGTACTGCTCTAAGTTTAATTATTCGTGCCGAACTAGGCCAACCAGGTAGTTTAATTGGAGATGACCAAATTTATAATGTTGTAGTAACTGCCCATGCCTTTGTTATAATTTTCTTCATAGTTATACCAATTATAATTGGTGGATTTGGTAATTGACTCGTACCCCTTATATTAGGAGCACCTGATATAGCATTTCCACGTATAAACAATATAAGATTCTGACTTTTACCTCCATCTCTTACACTACTCCTATCAAGAGGAATGGTAGAAAGAGGAGTCGGTACAGGATGAACTGTGTATCCCCCGCTAGCAGCAGGAATTGCCCACGCTGGAGCCTCAGTTGACATAGGAATTTTTTCACTACACCTCGCCGGAGTCTCATCAATTCTAGGTGCAGTTAATTTTATAACAACTGTTATTAACATACGCCCTGCGGGAATAACTATAGACCGTATACCACTTTTCGTGTGAGCAGTATTTATTACAGCCCTACTCCTTCTTTTATCTCTACCAGTCTTAGCCGGAGCAATTACTATACTTCTAACTGACCGAAATCTTAACACCTCTTTCTTCGATCCAGCAGGAGGTGGAGATCCAATTCTATACCAACACTTATTTTGATTCTTCGGCCACCCAGAAGTTTATATTTTAATTTTACCAGCCTTTGGAATAATTTCACACATTATTAGTCAGGAATCAGGGAAAAAAGAAGCATTCGGGACCCTAGGAATAATCTATGCAATACTTGCTATTGGTGTCTTAGGTTTTGTAGTATGAGCACATCACATATTTACCGTTGGAATAGACGTAGACACTCGAGCATACTTTACATCTGCAACTATGATTATTGCCGTACCTACAGGAATTAAAATCTTCAGATGATTAGGTACTCTCCACGGAACACAATTAAACTACAGTCCCTCTCTCTTATGGGCCCTAGGGTTTGTCTTCCTCTTTACAGTAGGAGGTTTAACAGGAGTAGTCTTAGCTAACTCTTCAATTGACATCATTCTACATGACACATACTACGTAGTAGCCCACTTTCATTACGTTTTATCAATAGGAGCTGTATTTGGTATTTTTGCAGGTATCGCTCATTGATTCCCCTTGTTTACAGGAGTCACACTCAACCCTAAATGACTAAAAATACACTTTTTCGTCATATTCGTCGGAGTTAATATTACATTCTTCCCTCAACACTTCCTAGGACTAAGAGGTATGCCTCGTCGGTATTCTGATTACCCAGACGCCTATACAGCATGAAATGTAGTCTCTTCAATTGGATCTACAGTATCACTCATCGCTGTCTTAGGGTTTGTTATAATCGTATGAGAAGCTCTTACAGCTAACCGACCAGTAATATTCTCCTTATTTCTCCCTACCTCAATTGAGTGACAGCATAACCTCCCACCAGCAGACCACAGTTATATAGAAATCCCATTAATCACTAACTTCTAAAATGGCAGACAGATGCATAGGATTTAAGCTCCTACCAGGAAGAACTCATCTTCTTTTAGAAACTAATGCCAACATGAAGTCAACTAGGTTTACAAGACAGAGCATCGCCACTTATAGAACAATTAATTTTCTTCCACGACCACGCTATAGTTGTCTTAATTCTTATCACAACACTGGTCGGCTATATAATAGCAACTTTATTCTTTAACACACTTACAAATCGATTCCTATTAGAAGGGCAAACTATTGAAATTATTTGAACAGTGCTACCTGCAATCATTTTGATTTTTATTGCCTTACCATCATTACGACTTCTTTACCTCCTAGATGAAGTTAACAACCCCAGAATCACCCTAAAAGCCATCGGTCATCAATGATACTGAAGCTACGAATACTCAGACTTCCTTCAAGTAGAATTTGACTCTTATATGCTCCCTACAAACGAATTACCCCAAGATGGATTTCGTCTATTAGACGTAGACAACCGTACTGTTCTTCCCATAAATACTCAAATTCGAGTTCTTATCACAGCAGCGGATGTAATTCATTCATGAACTATTCCTGCCCTTGGAGTCAAAGCTGATGCAATCCCAGGGCGACTCAATCAAGTTAGTTTCCTAATAAACCGACCTGGGCTATTCTACGGACAATGTTCAGAGATCTGTGGGGCCAATCATAGTTTTATACCTATTGTTATCGAAAGAGTGTCAGTAGACTCATTCTTAAACTGAATTTCTTCTGCTAGAGAAGCCTCACCGGATGACTGAAAGTAAGTGTAAGTCTTTTAAACTTATTATGGTAACTAACGACTACCTCCTGTGATCAGAAAAATTAGTTAAATATTATAACATTAGCTTGTCAAGCTCAAATTATCAACCGCAGAATTGATATTTTTCAATCCCTCAAATAGCCCCCCTCTTATGACTCAACTTATTTGTAGTATTCTCTCTCACATTCGTATTATTCCTCATTATCAACTACTTCATCAAAGTTCCCTCAAAAATTGAAAAATTTTCTGACCCAATTAAAAAACAAGAAATAATTTGAAAATGATAACTAACTTATTTTCCGTATTTGATCCCACATCAAGTATCTTATCCCTTCCTCTTAATTGACTATCAACTTTCTTAGGAATTCTCTTTCTCCCTATACTTTACTGAGCTATGCCCTCTCGATGAGCTCTTTTATGAAATAAAGTCTTAGCTACATTACACAATGAATTCAAAACATTACTAGGAACAGCTCATCTCGGGTCTACCATTATATTTGTAAGACTGTTCAGTTTAATTGTGTTTAACAATTTCTTAGGTCTATTGCCGTATATCTTTACAAGCTCTAGACATCTAACTATAACACTAGCATTAGCCCTGCCTCTTTGAATTGCATTTATATTATTCGGTTGAATCAACCGTACACAACATATATTTGCCCACTTGGTTCCACAAGGTACCCCCGGACCACTTATACCATTTATAGTTTTAATTGAAACTATTAGTAATGTTATTCGACCAGGTACCTTAGCAGTCCGACTAGCAGCCAATATAATTGCTGGGCACTTACTTCTTACCCTTCTTGGAAGAACTGGGCCTTCTTTATCTACCACATTAGTAACACTTCTTATCGCCGGTCAAATCTTACTCCTCATCTTAGAAGCTGCCGTTGCAGTAATTCAATCTTATGTATTTGCAGTTTTAAGAACACTTTATGCTAGAGAAGTAACCTAACTAATGACATCATCACACGGACACCACGCCTATCACCTAGTAGATATAAGTCCATGGCCACTCACAGGGTCTATCAGTGCCATAATACTAACAACAGGTCTTGTTAAATGGTTCCACCAATTTAACCCAGACTTACTCTTCTTAGGAACTATTGCAACAGTCTTAACAATAATTCAATGATGACGAGATATTACTCGAGAAGCCACTTATCAAGGACTTCACACTAAAGCCGTAACTACAGGACTACGATGAGGTATAATTTTATTTATTACCTCAGAAGTTTTATTTTTTTTCTCATTCTTTTGAGCTTTCTTCCACAGTAGTCTTGCCCCTAACGTAGAAGTAGGTAGTTGCTGACCCCCAGCAGGAATCCAACCCTTCAACCCATTCCAAATTCCACTACTAAATACTGCTATTCTCTTAGCTTCCGGTGCTACAGTGACATGGGCACACCACGCCATTATAGAAGCTAAACACTCTCAAGCGCTTCAAGGCCTAATCCTAACTGTAATTTTAGGTGTTTACTTTACAGCCCTCCAAGCACTAGAATATTATGAAGCCCCATTTACAATTGCAGACTCCGTTTACGGGTCTACATTTTTCGTAGCCACCGGCTTCCACGGTCTTCATGTAATTATTGGTAGCTCATTCCTGTTTATTTGTCTTTACCGACTTTATAAATGTCATTTCTCTTCTCTTCATCACTTTGGGTTTGAAGCAGCTGCTTGATACTGACACTTTGTAGATGTAGTATGACTGTTCCTCTATATCTCTATCTACTGATGAGGAGGTTGCCTTCTTAGTATAAAAGTATATCTGGCTTCCAACCAGAGGGTTTAAGAAATATCTTAAAGTAGGCAATGATAATTCTATTAACATGTATCATCATTACCTTAGTAATTAGATCTGCAGTAATAATCATCGCCTCCCTTTTAGCGAAAAAAACTATTACAGACCGAGAAAAAAACTCACCCTTCGAGTGTGGATTTGACCCCAAAGGATCTGCACGTCTCCCATTCTCACTTCGCTTTTTTTTAATTGCAGTGATTTTTCTTATTTTTGATGTAGAGATTACCCTCCTCCTACCTCTAGCCATAATTATTAATTTTGCTACAATCTCAACCTGAGCAATTACAGGAAGAATCTTTATCCTTATCTTACTCCTAGGGCTTTACCATGAGTGAAATCAAGGAGCCCTAGAATGAGCTTATTGGAGTTATAGTCAACCATGACATTTGATTTGCACTCAGAAAGTGCTCAACTATGAGCTAACTTCAAAACAGAGTAAAAAGCGAAAAGTTGCCCTCAGTTTCGGCCTGAGCCTTGGTGTTAAATCACCTTTACTTATTGGTTAAAGCCAAACAAGAGGCATATCACTGTTAATGATAGAACTGGAATTAATTTCCTAACCAAGGGGGTAGGATGATCAAGAAGAAGCTGCTAACTTCTAACTTAAGCGGTTAAAATCCGTTTATACCCCTGTTATTATAGTGTAACTAACACATTACATTTTCATTGTAAAGCTAAAGGTATAAATCCTTTTAAAAACATAACCTCTTATAGTACTAATATTAGAAACACTTACAAACATAACTGTTTCCTTTGCGGCTTCAACACAACGCTCTTAAATAAGCTATATAAGTTAAATTATAATAAAGAATAACACAATCAACCAAAGCAAAAATCTTAATATATAGACCTTCATTCTATTGTCCTGAAATACTTGAAGTCTTGAAGAGCCCTTTCTTACTACCGCATAAATTCCTTGGCCTCCATAGTACTCAGATCACCCTATATCTCCAACCATTTGATATTTTCCTCCTCCTTTTAAGAACCCCTTTCTTACACCATAAGTAGATAAGAACGGCATAAATCATATTGACCCTAAAAAAACAGTCGAACCGTAACTCTTTAAAGAATTTAAACTGTAATTAACAGCCATTAAGTTTAATATATAACCAATTGCCCCACCAACTAAACTCACTCTCAATGCCAGAGTCTTAAACCCCAGGCTTATACAAATTATATAAGGACAAGGAAAAATTAACCAAGACAGAAAAGCACCTCCAAAAATTGCTCCACAACTTAGACCCATCATTGGCTTAGTTATAACTACTGCTTCATCGCCCACCGAGTATAAGTTACCCAAATTAAAATCACCAGACAGTCTATAATAAATCAAACGTATTGTATAACAAACCGTGAGCCCAGTTGCTAAAGCATAAAGACCAAAGGCAACAATATTAATTGGAGATATGAAAGCCACCTCTAAAATCATATCTTTAGAGTAGAAACCAGCTAAAAAAGGTGTTCCACATAGAGCTAAGTTAGCTAAATTCATACACATCCCTGTTAACGGCATATGGTATACCAACCCCCCTATTATACGAATATCCTGATAGTCTTTTACGCTGTGAATAACAGCCCCTGCACATATAAATAAAAGAGCTTTAAACAAAGCATGAGCCAATAAATGAAAAAACGCCAAATCAGCATACCCAAGAGATAAAATTCTCATTATAACCCCTAGTTGTCTTAAAGTAGACAAAGCAATAATCTTTTTAAGATCATACTCAAAATTTGCCCCTAAACCAGCTATAAATATAGTTAATCTTGATAACAATAATAATGTTCTTTGAGATACTGTCCCATCTAAAGCAGCGCTAAACCGAATTAATAAATAAACTCCGGCAGTAACTAGAGTAGAAGAATGGACCAAAGCAGACACTGGAGTAGGAGCTGCCATAGCAGCCGGTAGTCATGCAGAAAACGGAATCTGAGCACTTTTAGTTATTGCAGCCAATACCACTAAGCCACATAATATCTCCTTATCACCAAAACTTAAACCCCCATCAACATAAAATAAAAAATTTCATCCACCATGAACAAATATCAGAGAAATGGCCAATAAAATAGCAACATCCCCAACCCGATTAGACAGGGCAGTTAACATTCCAGCATTAGCTGACTTCTCATTTTGATAATAAATAACTAACGCATAAGAAACAAGCCCCAATCCATCTCACCCAAGAAGAATTCTAATCAAATTAGGACTAATAATCAAAAACCCCATTGATATAACGAAAGCAAGAACTAGATATATGAACCGATTCATGTTTTTGTCGCCAGCCATATACTCACCTCTATAATACAAAACTATAGAAGAAATGAATATAACAAATCTCAAAAACATAAAAGATATCCAATCTAAAATTAAAGTTATAACGACAGAACAAGAATTAACTCTTATAATTTCTCACTCAATAAAGTAAGACTGGGTTCTCCCAAGACACACTAAAGAGCAAAACAAAGAAACAGCTGATCTTAAAACTAAAAATACTATTCTAGTTTGATATATAGAAATTGCTCATAACACGGCTTAAAATGAATATTAATCATATCTCCGGCACCACAAACCGACGTTTTATTTAAACTATTTAAACTTATAGAATGGAAATAATAGTTGATCTTTTCAAAATAAGAATATTTAAAGGCAACCAGTGAAGCATCAAAATCAAATACTCTCGAACTTTACCTGAGCAACAAGAAAACAAAGCTCTATAATACTTTCCATGCTGACTTAAAGAAAATATATACAAAGTATAAGAAGCTCTAAAGAAAGAAAGTAAAGAAATAGATAATATACTTAGCTTTCTTCAAGAAACCACACCAAGAATTAAACTAATTTCACCTAATAAGTTTAAAGTAGGGGGTGCCGCCATATTACCAGCACTTAATAAAAATCACCATAAAGCCATTCTAGGCATAAAATTTATTAGCCCCTTTCTAATTAATAATCTTCGTCTTCCTACCCGCTCATAAACTATATTAGCTAAGCAAAATAAACCAGACGAACATAAACCATGACCAATTATTACTACCACAGCACCATTTATACCTCATCAACCAAAAACCACGAGACCCGATAAAACTAATCCCATATGTGCAACAGAAGAATATGCAATTAAAGCTTTAATATCTACTTGACGTAAACACATTAAGCTTACTACAACTCCCCCAACTAATCTAATTCTTACCCACACCCAAGATAAATTTTTATTAGCCTCTCTAAACAAAGGTAAGACCCGAATCAACCCATAGCCCCCTAATTTTAATAAAACACCAGCTAAAATCATAGATCCTGCCACAGGGGCCTCAACATGAGCCTTGGGTAATCACAAATGAACTAAAAATATCGGTAACTTTACAATAAAAGCAAATACTGTAATTAAATACCACACTGAAGCAACAAATTCTACACCTTCGACCTGCTCAACCAACCCTAAAGTCAACGTACCTCTAACCTTATAAAAACTCAATAGTGATACTAATAAGGGCAACGAAGCAAATAATGTATAAAATAACATATAAATACCAGCCTGCAATCGCTCAGGCTGATACCCTCAACCTAGAATTAAAATTAAAGTAGGAATTAAAGATCTCTCAAAACTAATGTAAAACAACAAATAATCACTAGAAGAAAAAGTTAATACTAAAAACAAAAGCAGAAAAATATTAACCAATAAAAAAACCGACGGATAATTATTGTCTTTTAAAACCTTTTGTCTAGACATAACAACTAAAGCAGTAATTCAAAAACTTAACAAAATTAAGATATAACTTAAAGAGTCCACTCCTAAACACCACCCTAATATATAATGGTCAAACTCATGAAAACAGTAAATAGATAAAATAAAAGTAAGAACAAATAAAGAACTCTGCACAGCCCACCACTTACTCACTAACGGTATCAATAAAACGCAAGCCAACACAAACTTTAACATTGTAATACACTAAATCTTCTAAAACAATCGTTTCCGTGGGTCCGCACAACAGATACTAATAACGCTAAACCTAAAGCACCTTCGCACGCAGCTAAAGTTAAGAAAAACAATAAAAAATAGCTCTCATGTCCCAACCCAGTTAAATGTAAACTTATAAACCAAAAAATACTCAACATAATATACTCCAAGCTTAATAAAGTATTTAATAAATGCTTACGCTTAGAAACAAAAACTCATAAACCACAAATTACTCTAACTAAAGGCACTATATAGTAGAATCCCAGAATTATCATTAGTTTTAATAGTTTAAAGAAAACACCGGTCTTGTAAACCGGAGTTGAAGATAAATCTTCTTAAAGCATCAGAGAAAAGAGTTTCCTCCTATCATCAGTTCCCAAAACTAACATTTTATTATTAAACTATTCTCTGCATTTCTCTAATTATAATTATATCCCCCCTTATTATTACATTTTCCATTATATTCACTCGGCTTATTCACCCCTTAGCAATAGGGCTTATACTGCTCCTCCAAACGATAATAATCTGCGTAACAGCTGGACTATCTATAAATTCTTTCTGATTTTCTTATATCTTATTTTTAATTTTTTTAGGGGGGATATTAGTTCTATTTATATACGTAGCCTCTCTAGCATCAAACGAAACTTTCTCATTTTCTTCCCTCTTGGTAATAGTTACTGGCTCAGTAATCGTTTTATCAATCTTATTTTTTATCTTAGACCCCATGACTGCTAACCATCCCCACCATTTAGCTGAGTCTTCTATTATAACAACCCTTAACACCTCCACACCTGTTCTGCTAAGAACTATTTACAATAAAACGACTACAAACTTAACATTATTTATTGTATTATACTTACTACTTACCCTTATTGCTGTAGTAAAAATTACAAACACTTTTTTCGGTCCCTTACGACTATCATCATAATGACAATACCTATCCGAAAATCACATCCCTTGTTTAAAATCGCCAATGGAGCACTAGTAGACTTACCTGCTCCGACAAACATTTCAACACTATGAAACTTTGGGTCCCTCTTAGGACTTTGTTTGATCGTTCAAATTGCGACAGGTTTATTCTTAGCAATACACTATACAGCTCATATCGACCTAGCATTCTCTAGTGTGGCTCATATCTGCCGAGATGTTAACTATGGTTGACTTCTACGAACATTACACGCTAATGGGGCATCCTTCTTTTTCATTTGCTTATATATACACACTGGACGTGGTATTTATTATGGATCATTTCTGTATATACATGCCTGATCAGTCGGTGTAGTCATCCTCCTTTTAACTATAGCAACAGCATTCCTAGGATATGTTCTACCTTGAGGACAAATATCATTCTGAGGGGCCACAGTCATTACTAACTTAGCATCTGCCATTCCATATATTGGGACAGAATTAGTACAATGAATCTGAGGTGGTTTTGCCGTAGATAATGCTACCCTCACTCGGTTTTTCACATTCCATTTCCTATTCCCCTTTGTAGTAGCAGCGGCAACTCTAGTCCACATCTTATTTATTCACCAAACAGGGTCTAACAACCCTCTTGGAATTGTAAGAAATGTAGATAAAATCCCATTCCACCCTTACTTCACCTTTAAAGACATTACAGGCTTCGTAGTTATACTAGCTGCTCTAACACTTCTAACACTATTAAACCCTTACTTACTAGGGGACCCAGATAACTTCATCCCCGCTAACCCCCTAGTAACTCCCGCTCATATTCAACCAGAATGATACTTTTTATTTGCATACGCTATTCTACGATCAATCCCAAACAAATTAGGAGGTGTTATTGCGCTGGTTATATCAATCTTAATTCTCCTAATTTTACCATTCACTCATACAGCTAAATTCCGAAGCCTAACATTCTACCCCCTAAATCAAATCATATTCTGGTCACTTGTAGCAATCGTGCTACTTTTAACCTGAATCGGAGCACGGCCGGTAGAAGACCCATATATTATTACAGGCCAAATCTTAACTGTTTTATACTTTTCATTTTACATCATCAACCCCCTAACCCTAATATGATGAGATAAATTACTAGATTAGTTATTTGGCTGATAGGAAAGCTCGTGTTTTGAAAGCTCGTCATAGAGGTTCGAATCCTCTAATAATACTTTACTTAAAAAAGTACAATTATAATAAAATGACAAAACACAGTGCTTTAACCCCCATAAAAAACAACAGATAGTTTAAAGCTACCGGCAAAAATCTCTTTCAAGCTAAATACATTAATTTATCATAACGAAATCGAGGTAATGTCCCACGAACTCACACGAAAGCAAATGCTACTATAACAAGCTTTACATAATATAGTGGGCTTAACAAATCGCCCCCCAAAAAAATTAATGCAAACAGTATTCTTATAAATAAGATTCTGGCATACTCTGCTATAAAAATAAGAGCAAACCCACCTCTTCTATACTCGGTGTTAAAACCAGAAACCAACTCTGATTCTCCTTCTGCAAAATCAAAAGGAGTCCGATTAGTTTCAGCTAAACAAGAAGCAAATCAAACTAAGGCCAAAGGAAATGTAAACCATAGTATTCAGACATCTCGCTGATAAAGTCTAAACAAACTTAAGTCAAAGCCCCCAATTAAAAAGATAAATGACAATAAAATTAAAGCCAATCTAACTTCATAAGAAATCGTTTGAGCAACAGCCCGAAGACTTCCCAGCAACGCATACTTAGAATTAGAAGCCCAACCAGCTCTTATTGTAGTATAAACCCCCAATCTGGTACAACATAAAAAAAATAAAGTTCCCATACTGAAATTCATCAAACCGAGCTCATAGGGTATTACAAGCCACACAATTAGAGACACAAATAAACTAAAAACGGGTGATATATAATAAGGCAAAAAATTTGATATCACAGGTAAAGTTTGCTCTTTAGTAAACAACTTTACAGCGTCCGCAAATGGTTGAAGAAGTCCTATAAAACCAACCTTATTAGGTCCTTTACGAATCTGAATATAACCTAAAATTTTACGCTCTAGTAAAGTAACAAAAGCAACCCCCACCAAAACGCAAATGATTAGTACAAGATATCTAACAATTATAACTAAAGACATCATATATTACTTATGGGATTTATACCCACATAATTGGATCCTAAGTCCAATGCATAATTCTGCCAAAGCAACCTATTAACACTACTCTTACTAAAAAATTATTTTGATTACTCAATCCTTTCGTACTAAAGTAATCTCTAAAACCTGAGAGATAGAAACCGACCTGGCTCACGCCGGTCTGAACTCAAATCATGTAAGGATTTAAGGGTCGAACAGACCCTCCCATGAAACTGCTACACCTCAAGGAAACCTTAATTCAACATCGAGGTCGCAACCCTTCTTGTCGATATGGACTCTCAAAGAAGATTACGCTGTTATCCCTAAAGTAACTTAATCTTTTAATCTTTAATAAAGGATCAATTACTACCAAAAATCATTGTTATTATAAAAGAAAAACAGTTACTATTTATTATATTTTCGTCGCCCCAACGAAACAGCTATCAAATAAATTAAGTTCACACTAACAATTTATAATTTAATCAACAAACTGTAAAGCTTTATAGGGTCTTATCGTCCCCCCAGACCATTTAAGCCTTTTCACTTAAAAGTTAAATTCAAGATTTAAAACAGAGACAGCTTATTTTTTGTCCAACCATTCATACAAGCCTCCAATTAAAAGACTAATGATTATGCTACCTTCGCACGGTCAAAATACCGCGGCCCTTTAACGTATGTCAGTGGGCAGGCCAGACTCTATATAACAATCATACAGACATGTTTTTGATAAACAGGCAAAAATAATATTTGCCGAGTTCCTTTATTATATATTCCAAACATTAATATTTCTTATATTAATTTAAATGTTTATTTACACAAATATCTCTACTAATAAAACCATTATAACTTTCACACTCAAGTCCCATGAAATTACTAACTACTCTATTTGGGTTTCAATTAAATAATAAAAATTACATGTATTAGCTAGAACGCTTTACTAATTTGGCTGCTTTTAAGCCTAATTTAATATAAATTTTTAATTAATAAACCACAAATTACGAATCATAGAATAAGAAGCTCTTCCCTCCCACTCTTTACTGCTTCTTAGCTTTATCTATACCAAAAAGCAATTAAATTAAATTTAATTCGTTAGTAACCAGATATAAAGAAACGACTGACATTTCATCACTAATATAAAATTAAAAATCTCTTTAAAACGAAAAACTTTATTTCATATTAACTCTTCTTTTTTCGGGATTTCTCTCTATAAAAAGACTATTTTAATTCTCCCTGATACACAAGGTACAGATTTCAATTCTTACTTTTTTTCAGTTAATTATTTCATAATATTTCACCTTTCCTTCACAGTACTTTTCACTATCGCCCTACAGACCTCTTTCATTTCAAACTACTAAAATACTTATATTAAAAAATGATTTTAATAAATCTAAACTATCCTCATACAACACATTTATATAAGCAAGATTACACTTCAAGACACATTGAATTGCACAACGAACTTCTCAACGTAAGTGAGATGCTTAACTAAACAAGCTCTGCCTTGAATTTCTAGGTACACTTTCCAGTACACCTACTATGTTACGACTTATCTCGCTTTAAATAACGAGAGCGACGGGCGATGTGTACATAACCTAGAGCTACAATCAAGTGACCTTATTAAAATCACCTTACTTTTAAATCCACCTTCATAAAAAATAATTTATTTTCTAATTCGTTTATAAAAATCTCATTGTAACCCATCTCTTCTCTACCATAAGCTGCACCTTGATCTAATATATTAGTTTTAAACTATTCCAATAACTAGAATTTTTATTAAAGTTATCTAATAATGACGGTATACAAACTGTTATTCACAAGATAAAGTAAGATATTTCGTGGACTATCGATTACAGGACAGGTTCCTCTAACTAGACTAAATTACCGCCAAATCCTTTGAGTTTCAAGACAATAACTGCTTACTACCCAGGTAATAATATTTTAAAATAAAGTGTAACAGGGTATCTAATCCTGGTCCATACCTTAATCTTAATAACCTCAACCTCATTAAAAACAAAACATCCTTGCTCACCAAAAACCAATTTCACCCTTTATTAGTACAAACTTGCTTTATCACAGTAACGTATCGTTTAAGAATTTTTAACCAACTCTCTTTCATTCCATCTCTCAGTATAACCGCGGCTGCTGGCACAAATTTTAACCAGACATAGATATCAGAATTACCAAATCTAACTCTCATTTATTAAACATTAGCACTAGGTACTGCGAATTTATATATTATCGATATTTCTTAATATTAAGATTTAATTACATCTAGTTAAATACTTAAATAACTAACTCGGCATGGAACACCTTACATGTACCTATTAATCTGAAAACAAAAGAACAAGCCAGGATAAAACTTTTATAAGTACCCATAACAAATATAAACTATTCATTAAAACCCAATAGCACTGGCACATATTTTTGAAGCACACAAAGAAGATACCTTTTATTACAAAACACTCAAAGACTACTCTTTGAATCTATCCCCCCCCCTCACTTTTTTCCTCCTTCTTATAAAATATTGTTTAAATTTAATGTTAAATAACCTATCCCCCCCCCTCTCTTTTTTCCTCCTTCTTATAAAATATTGTTTAAATTTAATGTTAAATAACTTGTAAAAATAGTTTAAGCACTTATTTTAGATAGTTGTATACACACTTGTTATTTATTGAAGAGGAGGGTTATTTCATGTGGACGAAATTTTTCTTGTACCCCAAACATACTTTTTAGGATTATTTTTTATTACATACATATATTTAATTATAATTGATCAATTAATTATATTAATTAAACTTACGTTATTCTAATTGTAAAAGAATAAGTTAATAATAATTTCTTATTTAATATTAAATAGAATTTTATATAAAGTTTAATTGGTTATAATTAATTAATTAAATGTAATATAATGGAACATTTAACTCTATATATACTAATATATATATATGGTTAATCAATATTAAATTCTTTTATATTAATTCATTTATAACACGTAATTAAAGATGTTTCTTTTATCTATACATAAATAGTGTAAATATTTATGTGTCTTTAAATTGTATGTTAATATATGTATATATACGTCTAATAAAATAAATTATTTAAATATACTTAATTAATTATAATACTTTCTCAATATGCAAAATAGTGTCTTTTTCGATAAAACTAATTTAATTCATGAGGAAAAATTAGTTTTATTCAAAAAAAAGACACTATTTTGAATACTTTAATTAAATATGTAATATATATAGAAGTTACTCAAAGCTAGATATTAATATTAATTTAAATGGTTATATACATTTAATAAATTATATAGTCTTCAAAAAATCATAAATTAAAACTTGACTCCCCCCAAAAACTAAGTTTTAGTTCAAAAATTTATACAAATTTTTAAAAAAGTATTCATTACACTATTTTTTTTATTAAGATTTAATAAA